CGATAAGCTTGTGCTTGTTTGGAGAGATCATCATAAATTATTAAAGTATGCCGTTCGCGATACATAAAATACTCAGCCAGGGCTGCTCCCGTATAAGGGGCGAGGTATTGTAATGTAGCAGGTGAATCCGCCATTTCAGCTACTACAATAGTGTATTCCATGGCCCCCTCTTCATGGAAAGTAGTTACTACTTGAGCCACGGAGGATGCTCTTTGACCGATAGCTACATAAACACATATTACATCTTGCCCTTTTTGATTGAGAATTGTATCTGTGGCTACTGCTGTTTTGCCAGTCTGTCTGTCCCCAATAATTAACTCTCGCTGACCGCGCCCTATGGGGATCATCGAATCGATAGCAATAAGCCCTGTTTGAAGGGGTTCATATACGGAACGCCTGGAAATTATACCCGGAGCAGGAGATTCAATTAAGCGAGATTCCGAAGCTACAATTTCGCCTCTCCCATCAATAGGTTTAGCCAGAGCATTTATAACACGACCCAAGTAAGCCTCGCTCACGGGTATCTGAGCAATTCTTCCTGTTGCTTTTACAAAACTTCCCTCTTGTATCATCAACCCATCGCCCATTAATACAATCCCAACATTTTTGGATTCCAAATTCAGAGCAATACCCCTAGTCCCTTCTGCAAATTCGACTAATTCACCTGACATTATTCCACCAAGACCTATAATACGAGCAATCCCATCCCCCACTTGAATTACGCGACCGATATTCTCAATCCCTACTTTCCTATTATATTGTTCAATACGTTCGCGGAGAATTTTATGAATTTCGTCGACTCGAAGGGTTGCCATTAGTGTTTCTTGACTCTTTTTTTCGGAAGCAAGGGGAAAAATAATGCCTAAATTCTAAACGAAAGTAGAAGTTCAAGGTCTAATTAATTTAATTATTTCTTCGATTCTATGGCCCCTAGAATGCCAATATTAGCACGAATCGTACGGAAATGTAACTCGGTATTCAAACAACTATTCAGAGTTCCTAGAGCTCCTTGTACGGCCTGTTGGAAAACCCGTTGTCGGACCTGATTCATCGCCCTTTGTTTTTCAAAATAAAGGATTTCATTTTTAGACTTTTCTAATTGTTCCAAACTAATAGAAGTAGCATTAATCAAATTTGCTTTTTCTCGTTCTATCTCAGAGTATCCATTCATTCGATACTCATCCGCTTCTAGTTCGACTTTCTGTAATCGAACCCGAGCTTTTTCGAGCTGCTCAATGGTCCCTCTACGCAATTCTTCCGAATTTCGAATAGTACTCAAGATTCTCTGTTTTCGATTATCTAATAAATCTTTTAATGAAAGTAGATTATCTTGCTATTAAGTTTACAATTTTTATGATCTCTTCCCGAACCAAACATGAATCTTTCGATTCATTTGGCTCTCACGCTCCTTTTTTTTCTTTTTTTGCTATGGCTATTTCCATATCTTTTTTTTTATGTAATGAGCCTATCCTCTATCTTCTCTTTTCTGTTTATATTTCAATATACCGAAACCCATATTAAGAATATAAGACTAGATAAATATTAAGAGGACTCTTCCGCCTAGATAAAAATCTATCATGGTCAGCAAAGTTGTTTCTTTATTTGTATTTGCCCTTTAGTTAATAATTTCAATTTCATTAAGAAAAACTAACTAAATAAATGGAAAATGAAAATTGATAGAATTCTTTTTTTTTCTTCAAATCCAAAAAATTTCTCTTTTTTTTATTTTATACATAGGTCGTCGATTCGGCATTGGATAAAAAAGGGCAGGGTGCCCTTCTAGTAAATAGTTCAAACCATTTTATCGATATGAGTGTTTTATATCAGATAAATTCTACATTAGCTATTTCCCGTTTAAAGCATTTCGGTACTAATACTAATATAGTTGTAGAAAGAGTACCCCTTTTTGCCTGGACTTCAAGCAGTTTAGCTTTAACCGTGTTAATGGTCTCACATTATTGGTCTATAGAGAATCAAAGTTGATTTACCAATGAGTCGCGAAATGCTATGGTTCTTCCATATGATTTCTGAATTTATTCAGAAGTAATTCGTCGAGATCGTGCACCTTTTTCTTATTTATCCAAAAAATACTAAAAAATATTTTAAAGTGCAGCCGGATAGATCCAATCTATTCTTGAAATAGACAACTCGCACACACTCCCTTTCCAAAAAAAATCAATACACCAACCACTACAGTTAGATTTATTAGATTTGTTGCTAAAATATCGGTATTAAGCCCGAAACTCCCAGCGGATGGCCAGTGAGCTAAAAAAACGAAAGAATGGGTTACATTTTTCATATGCTCTCCTCTTATAGATAGGACGAACAAAGAGCAAAGTTTTTCGATCACTTACTTCGCTCGCCCTTTTTTGATCGGTTTTTTTAATGTAATTTTTTTTAATGCAAATAGATTCAATCTAATAATTTCTTTTAGATTAAGTCTTAGGTCTCGTTTGACCTGTGAAAGACTCCTTTGTTGAAATGTTCCAAAAATTCCTAAAATAAAAGGAAAAAGACTTTCCACTGTCCTAAACTAAGGACGGGAAGGAAGAAGGCGAGCATATCCTCTAAATTGATCATCCTCAAATCAGCCCTTCCTGGGGTGGGGTATTGTCTGTCCCGATAAATAGGTAATTCCAGGAGTAATAAATAGGAGTAAAGTATTGATATAATTGGAATTGCAGAAGCAAATACCAATTTACTAAAAAAAGAAAAAAGTATCTAATCTAAAGGACTCATTTTCTTTTTTAGGATTAAACAAAAGGGTTCGCAAATAAAAGCGCTAGTGCCACAACTAGTCCATAAATTGTTAAAGCTTCCATAAAAGCTAGACTAAGCAATAAAGTACCTCGTATTTTACCTTCTGCTTCTGGCTGTCTCGCAATACCTTCTACAGCTTGTCCTGCAGCAGTACCTTGACCAACTCCAGGCCCAATAGAAGCAAGCCCTACGGCCAATCCAGCAGCAATAACGGAAGCAGCAGCAATTAGTGGATTCATGGTGAGTTCCTCGTGTCAAAAAAAAAAAGAAATGGTTAAGGATACAATCAACCAAGAAATTCTTACTTCTAAGCTCTATTGGGGAGAAGTAACTAAAAAGTACAAATTGAAATGATAATCTGAATTGTCCGAACTACTTCGAGATCTCATTTTTAGTTTCTAATCATTAGAGGTTTGTGTAAATCCATATGATTCTCATTATTCTATTTCTCTTTCTTTCCAACCAACCACTCTTTCATTCCATTCTTCTTTCTTTACTCTTCGATATCCTTGAGTTCCTATTTTTTCCCCTATCATCTAATCCATAATAAAAGACGAAATAGAGGAAGAACCCCTATTGAAATCGACCTAATCCAAATCTAATAGGAATTAAATCAAGATATACAATTGATAACAATATGCTGCATAGAACTGGATATGGAATCCAATTCCATATAGAGGGAATTCGATATATCGGATTAGATAATGAATCTAACTTAGGAATATATAATATCCCATATACATTTGTTTCTTCTATTTTGCGTATTTTCTCATTTTCTATTGATGAATCGGATTCTAAAATCATTCCTTAAAAACCCGCACAAAAGATGACTGGACTTATAGACATTAAGGATATAGATCTAGCCTGACTCCGCCCCCCTTAATGCATATATACTTTGACAATTCCGTAATATAGTCTATTCTCTCTCCTACAACTCTAGGTTGTATATTCATACGCATTTCTAACTATTTAGTTTTCCAACCAAGCGGATTATCTGGAACCATGCATGAATTGAGCTAAGCTAAAAAAAAAGACTATTTTGAAAACTAGTCAATTCAATGATGACCTTCCATGGATTCACCTATATAGGCTGCGGCTAACGTTGCAAAAATAAGAGCTTGAATACCGCTTGTAAATAATCCAAGAAACATGACCGGTATAGGGACTACTAAGGGGACTAAAGAAACAAGAACAACAACGACTAATTCATCCGCCAATATATTCCCGAAAAGTCGAAAACTAAGCGATAATGGTTTTGTGAAATCTTCTAGGATGTTAATTGGTAAAAGAATTGGAGTTGGTTTAATATATTTCTCGAAATAACTCAATCCTTTTTTGCTAAGACCCGCATAAAAATATGCCGCTGATGTGAGTAAAGCTAAAGCAACAGTAGTATTTATATCATTCGTGGGTGCTGCTAATTCCCCATGGGGTAACTGTATAATTTTCCAAGGTAAAAGAGCACCCGACCAATTCGAAACAAAAATAAAAAGGAACATAGTTCCAATAAAGGGAACCCAGGGACCATATTCTTCTCCAATCTGAGTTTTGCTCAAGTCTCGAATAAACTCAAGCACATATTCGAAGAAATTCTGACCGTCGGTCGGGATGGTTTGTGGATTCCGAACAGCTATGATAACTGAACCTAGCAAGATAGTAATTACGACCCAAGAAGTGATGAGTACTTGGGCATGAATTTGGAAACCTCCTATTTGCCAATAGAAGTGTTGGCCTACTTCTACACCCGATATATCATATAACCCCTTGAGTGTTTTAACGGAACATGGTATAATATTCATATTGTCCTCTGATAAAAATTGAACTTCAAAAAAGGAATTCTTTTGATTCAACCATCTCTTTCTCAACTCAGCAACTTGAAGTATTAATCTTATATTTAGGATACCAAGAAATCACATCAGATGATAATATATATCAATACCCTCTAATATATATCAATATTCCCCTTCTTTTATCTATGCAAAACAAAAAAGAATAGTAAGTGATCCCATAAATCTACGCAGTTACCCAAGAATGAACTATTCTTCTTAATCAACGATTTCTTATATAGAGAGAACGGCCCTCACAAATTGCAAATACTAATTTGTTAAGAATCAATCGAATTGAAGTCATAGTGTCATCGTTGGCTGGAATCGATATATTTGCGAGATCTGGGTCACAATTTGTATCGACTAAAGAAATAGTAGGAATCCCCAAAATGGCACATTCCCGAAGAGCTATATACTCTTTTTGCTGATCAAGGACGATCACAATGTCCGGCAACCTCGTCATATATTTGATCCCGCCGAGATATCTTTGCAAGGTAGATAATTTTCTCTTCAAGATTGCCACATCTCTTTTTGGGAGATGGTGGAATTTTCCCATCTTTTCTTCTGCTCTTAAGTCTCTAAATTGAGAAAGTCTAGTTTTCGTAATCGACCAATTCGTTAACATACCACTGAACCACTTTTTATTAACATAATGACAACGAGCCCTTATTGCAGCTGATGCTACTAAATCCGCTGCTCTTTTTTTGGTACCAACAATTAAAAAGCTTTTTCCCTGACTTGCTGCATCAAAAACTAAATCACAAGCTTCTGATAAAAAACGAGCCGTTCTAGCGAGATTTGTAATATGAGTACCTTTACGCTTTGCCGAGATGTAAGGGGCCATTTTAGGATTCCATTTCTTAATACCATGACCAAAATGAACTCCCGCTTCTATCATCTCTTTCAAATTGATGTTCCAATATCTTCTTGTCATTTTTTCCACACTTCCTTTTGATTTTTTCTTTTTTTTTCATCCTACCATTCCATTACGGAATTTATTTCTTTTTTTTTTTGAAAATTAAGAAAGAGCCGAAATAGCTTGAAATAAATAATAATTGTTCCGATGTAACCTTCCACTGAGAATTGGCTATTGATACATGGTATAAACGTAACCTTAATGAATTAACTGACTTCTTTTACTTATTAAAATAAAATAAAAATCTAAAATCTGACCTGTTAGTGTTCTAAGGTCAAAAGTCTAGTTTAAATAAAAAAATCTGCTTTATGTATCCTTAAATCGTATAAATGGGGGTTCTGATGTCTCATAGAAATTGTTTGTTACATCAGAATCAGAAGAAACTAATTCTGTATGGAGAAACAAAATATCTCTCATTTCCGACGCGAATAGATTTTTTTTTTGAATTTCGAAATAAAGGTTCTTGTCTTGTGGGGAATGATGCACAAATTTTTGGAATCCGGTACCAACAGGTATAATCCCCCCCAGAACTACGTTTTCTTTCAGGCCTTTCAACCAATCAATACGACCTCGTAGGGCAGCTTTTGCTAAAACTCGAGCAGTTTCTTGAAAACTTGCTTCAGATATGAAACTTTGGGTATTCAGGGAAGCCCTTGTTATTCCCAATAAGATTGCCCGATAATAGACCGATTCATCCAAAGCTCGTCCTGCTCGTTCTGCTCGTAATAGTCCGATTAATTCCCCAGGTGAAAAAACATTAGACATTCCATCTTCGGAAACCCGCACTTTTGATGTTACTTGGCGTATAATAATCTCTATATGTCTATTATGGATCTGTACCCCTTGGGATCGATAAACCTTTTGGATCTTATTAACCAAAGAGATACGACTTTGGGCTATGGTTAGCTCAGCTCCAATCAAGAATCCCCAGGGGACCCCAAGAATTCTTGGTATACGCTCATTCCAATCCTCAATTCTCCTTTCGAGATTCGGCGATAGTGAATCAATTGAACGCGCTTCAAAGATTTGTTCTACTTTTGGAAGACCTTGCGTTATGTCACTAGATCTCGATTTTTCATATATAAACGTAACTAACCTATCTCCTTTGTAAAGGATTTCTCCATAATGACCATGAACAGTTGCTCCTGTAGTGGCCAAATAAGGCTTAGCTGCTCTTATAACAAAGGAATCAATATTAACAATGAAAATTTGACCAGATTTTTTTATGTGCGATTTAAATAGACATACATTTTCGCAAATAAATTGTCCAAGGTGAATTATTGCCGATGTCTCCTCCCAAGAATCATGATGGAGAAAGTGCCAATTCAAATGGAATGGATCCAACATGATGTTACTATCGAAATTCGAAATCCTTTGATTTTCATCTATTAAAGAGTATTTAAGCCCTTGAAGTACTTGGAGGGTTTGTTTCAAATTGTCAAGGAACAAATATTTTTTTAACAGGATCTGATTATGCGTTAGTAAATAGTAAGATGAAGAAAAATTCGATATACTAGGTACAATAGCGGCTAAGGGCCCAAAAATATCTCGAATAGGAATTCGAGGATTCGATTCTTTTACCGCATTGGGATATTTCGAATTCTTGAATAAACCAATTCGAGAACAGTTGGATGCCGACAAAATCATCAAAGATTGGTATTCTTTATTTCGATTCAACAAGGTGCCAATAGCTTCTTGATGTTGGCTAAGTGATTGAATCTTCGCCTTGGAATAAAAGGAATTGGTGCGATCTAACCTATTATTGGGAATCGGTCCTGCACTTGTCCTATCATACCTTCTTCGTGTATACGAAATAGTGGACTTGACTAACTCAATTCTTAGGAAATCGCGAATCAGATCATTTGCTCTTACCTCAACAAGGGAAGCACGAGCCTCCTCTTTTTCTTCTTGTTCCCAATTCACTACTAAGCAAGTTCGAACAAATTGACTATTCGTATGATAAATTCTTTGAGTTAACTTGCTATTTTCATGAGAAATAAAATTGACAAGTCGAAGTTGGAAATTATCCTCTTCTTGCAAGAGATCTTGCGGGAAAAGTGTTGCTAAATTTCTCCCTTCGTCCATTTCATATGCGACTGCAGGTCGAACCGAAACAAAATACTTTTCCTTGCTCTTGAGAATTTTTTTCCGTTGAACATAGACCCAATTTTTCCTTTTTTTTGATTCCTTAGAATCTTTCTTTTCTCTTTCTGGTGGTATCAAACTACCACCTAATATCTTATCCGCCTCTTCAGGAAAATGCATATCTCCGGAAAAGATTTTGAGTTCCGTATGGCTTTTTTTTCTCTTCACTCGGACCAATCCACCTAGTCGACTTCTTGTATTTTTTGTGAGTTGTGTATCCACTCCAATGATACTATTATCAAGTACCTTTAGGGATGAGGATCTCGGCAAGATATGCAGTTCTTGAAGAATGAAAAAAAACCGATCTAGTTCTTTTTGGTATTTTAGACTAAATTCTTTTGTTCCTCGATGCTCAATCAAACCCTCTTTTTTTAAGATGGAATCTTCCTCTGGGCTCCCGTATTCGTCCTCTGAGTCTTCTTCTGAGTCTTCCTCTAAAGTCCCATATTCGTCCTCTGAGCCTTCCTCCGGGCTCCCATATTCGTCCTCTGAGTCTTCCTCTAGAGTTCCATATTCGTCCTCTCGGGTTCTATATTCGTTCTCTGGGCTCCCATATTCGTCTTCTGAGTCTTTCTCTCCAGTCCTATATTCATCCTCTAGGATCCCATATTCGTCTTCTAGGGCTTCATATTCGTCCTCTAGGATCCCATATTCATCTTCTAGGGTTTCATATTCGTCCTCTCGAGTCCTATATTCGTCTTCTAGGGTTTCATATTCTTCCTCTCGGGTCCTATATTCGTTCTCTGGGCTCCCATATTCGTCCTCTGAGTCTTCCTCTCGAGTCCTATATTCGTCCTCTAGGGTCCTATATCTAAATTTAACAATTCCTGAACCCTTTTTATCTTTTCTGTATCGTGGATCGTCAAAATAAGCAAAAATAGTATTTCTACGTAAAACACCCATAAAGGGTATTTCAATCGAAATCCCCAAACAGGATATTAGTTCTTTCTCTTGTTCTTGATGATATTGTAATGGAATGACGAACCCATTTCTTCGCTTTTTCGCCAACAAATCCGAATTATCTTGAAGAATAGAAGGATAGACAAAATTCCAATGGCCATTGGACATGATTCGATCCGGCGTTGAATAATCAAGAATTTCCCTATCTTTTTTACCAAAAGTATCCAACAGTCTATGTCTTACTTGATCATTAGCCATTGAGAGGTCAAAGAGATATCTTCCGTCAACAGAAAAAGAATAAGTATTCATTTGATCTTGATCCTTGTGGAGCGAAAAAGACGCTATACTGGATCTGCACATACTTACTGACAATATCCATAAATGGCTTGTTTTTGGTAATCGACGAAGATTACCATATTGATATTCGGGCGCATGGTAAACATCAGTACTCCAGTGCATTTCCCCGTCTGATTCGGAATAAATATGCTTTTGTACTTTTTCTTTAAAATGCAAAGTGGACGTTCCGGCACGAATCTCCGCAATTACTTGTTCGGATTCTACATACTGATCATTTTGCACTAGAATCAAGCTTTTTGAGGGAATATTCACACTATATAGAATATCCTGACTCTGAATAGTTACATGCAAGTCTATATAACATAGAAAAGCAGGCTGCCCATGACGGGTACGTGTGGGGTGAACCAAATCTTCATTGAATTGGATTTTTCCATTCGAAGGGGATCGTACAAGGTCGGCAGTACCCCCTGTGAATACTCCGCCAGTATGAAAAGTTCTTAATGTTAGTTGAGTCCCTGGCTCCCCAATTGATTGACCTGCAATAATACCTACGGCTTCCCCCAATTCGACCAGATCGCCATGAGTGGGACTCCGACCATAACATAATTGACAGATCCAAGATGTGCTCCGGCAAGTAAAGGGGGTTCTAATATATATTGGTTGTGCTCGAAATGGTTGTGCTCGAAAGGCAGTTATGAATCGATTGACTAATCCAATTCCAATATCTTGATTTCGAGCGGCAATGCATCGTGAACCAATATATATATCGTCTGCTAATACACGACCAATTAGTGTTTGGACAAAAAGTTTTTCCGTCATCCCATTTTGAGGACTCAAAGAAATACCTTGGATAGTACCACAATCTCTTCTACGCACAATAATATGTTGAACTACTTCAACAAGTCTACGTGTAAGATATCCAGCATCCGCTGTTCGTACAGCAGTATCTACAACCCCTTTGCGGGCTCCGTAGCAGGAAATTATATATTCTGTCAAAGAAAGTCCCTCGCGTAAATTGCTTTGAATAGGTAAATCAATCATTTGTCCTTGAGGATCCGCCATTAATCCTCTCATACCTACTAATTGGTGTACCTGAGATGCATTTCCTCTGGCTCCTGAAAAAGACATTAGATAGACTGGATTAGAAGGATCCGTTATCCGAAAATTCGAATTCATTTCTTGTTTCAAATATTCACTTGTAGCATACCATATCTCAACGGATTGGCGTAATTTTTCTACCGCGTGTACAGCCCCATAATAATAGTGTTTCTCCAAAAGAAAACTCTGTTGTTCCGCGTCTTGCACTAACCATCCCTTAGATGGTATTGTTAAAAGATCCTCGATTCCTAATGAAATCGATGTAGTAGTGGCTTGATGAAAGCCCAGAGTCTTTATTTGATCCAGTATATGGGATGTATATCCCATTCCGAAATGATCTATTAATCTGCTAATAAGTCGTTTCATAGCAGTTCCGTCTATCTCTTTATTATGAAAGACCAGATTGGCCCGTTCCGCCATACATAAGTACCCCCTTTTTCGGCTGAGTAGGATTCGACAATTGCTGAGTAGGATTCGACAATGGGCCTGAGTCAGTGATTCGAAAATTTAATTAACTTCCTTTCCTTAATCTCAATCTGGATTCGCGCGGCAAAAATGATGATACTAGCGAAATCGGAATGCCCCCCGAAAGGGAGGGGCATCGCCGAATCTAACTTCCTTGTTTAGATAGTGTATGAATAGGCCTGACTAAATCCTTGTATGGCTTCCTCTATTTCTCTATAAAAAGAAATATGACCAAGAGTGCTTCGAATGTATATAGAACGGATTTCTTTTTTTCTATTTCCCACTATTAGATAGTGGGCATAAATCTCATGATAAGTCCCCAAAGATTCATATTGAACTTCAATCGGAACTTCTCTTGACCCAATGACGCGTTGATCTAGTTTCCATCGGAGCCACAAGGGACTGTCTAAACTGATTCGTTTCTGTCTATAAGCTCCCAGTGCATCATAGGAATTAGAAAAATGGGGTTCTTTATCTTTTGTATACTTATAATTATTATTATTGTAATTTACTTTTTGATTTGGATAGTTTGCGCAACTATTATATCTATTTGCACAAATACCCCGACGGTTTCCAATCGTTAATACATAAAGTCCGATAAGCATGTCTTGGGTCGGTACGCAAATAGGATCCCCAATAGCGGGAGATAGGAGATTCATATGAGAAAACATAAGTAAACGGGCTTCCGCCTGAGCTTCCAAGGATAAAGGTAGATGAACAGCCATTTGATCCCCATCAAAGTCCGCATTGAAACCCTTACACACTAATGGGTGTAAACAAATAGTACGCCCCTCCACTAAAGTAGGTTGGAAGGCCTGTATGCCTAATCTATGCAGGGTAGGTGCTCTATTCAACAGTACAGGATGTCCCCGCATAACTTCTTGAAGTATTTCCCATACAATGGGTTCCTTTTCCCAAATTTTCCTTTTAGCAATCCTGACATTAGAAGTAGCGCGTTTCGTGATTAAATCGCGAATTACAAATAGCTGAAAAAGCTTTATTGCTATCTCTAGAGGTAATCCACATTGATGTAATGAAAGCGAAGGACCCACAACAATGACAGAACGCCCCGAGTAATCGACCCGTTTTCCAAGCAGAGTCTCGCGAAACCTTCCCTCTTTACCTTCAATTACATCTGAAAGTGATTTGTATACTTTATTGTGACCATCCCTCGTTGGTTGCCCGCGGGACCCACTATCAAGAAGTGTATCCACGGCTTCTTGTACCAATTTTTCCTGGCACATTACTAAATCTGCTGGCGCTAATTCACTTCTTTTTAATAGATAGGCAAGGTTGTTGTTCCGACGAATAACTCTCTTATAAAGTTCATTAATATCCGAAGTCACTACTTTATCCCCAGACCTATAAACAATGGGTCTCAATTCGGGAGGAAGAACTGGTAATAAGCACAAAACCATCCATTCTGGTTCTACATTTGTTTGAATAAAATGTTTCGCCAATTGCATGCGTCTAATCAAAAAAACTTTTCTTATTCGTCTTTTTCTATCTTCCCATTCATCTCCACTATACCCCTCGTCTTCTAATTCCTTCCATTCGACCAAGGAATTCTCTATAATAATTCGCAAATCCAAATCTGCTAATTGTTCTCTAATAGCACCTGCTCCTGTCGCAATTTCCCGATTTCGAAATGTTGCAAAGCCTGGGGTAGAAAAAAAGGGAGAAATGCTGTGGTTACAGGATGCAATTTCATCTTCGAATAAACCTCGTAATCGTAAGAAAGTAGGTTTTTTAGCGCTGGGCCTAGCAAAAGAGAAATCGCCGTATACTAGGCCCTCCAATTTCTTAAGGGGTTTATCTAAAAGGTTCGCGATATAACTAGGAAGACCTTTCAAATACCACACATGAGTCGCGGGACATGCGAGTTTGATGTATCCCATTTGATATCTTCGTATCCGAGAATCAACAAATTCTACCCCGCATTTTTGGCAAAATCTTTCCTCTTCGTTTTCAGCTCCGCTCGCTCGAGAATTTCCACAAGCACAAATTCCGCTTTTTATGGGTCCAAAGATTCTTTCGCAAAACAATCCATCTTTTTCTGGTTTATCGGTTTTATAATGAAAAGTAGAGGGCCTTGTGACTTCGCCAACGACTTCCCCATTAGGTAGGTTTTTGTTAGCCCAAGCCTTTATTTGTTGAGGGGAAACGAGTCCAATTTGAAGTTGTTGATGTTTATATTGGTCAATCATAAATAAGAAAAGAATTTATATTTATTCCGATCAAACTTCCTCCCTATTAACCTGGAAGTTCTTCTCAGATACAAGGAAATGATTCAGTTCTAGAGCCAAAGATCGTAGTTCTCGAACGAGCACTCGAAAAGATTCTGGAGGATACTCGTGATTAGGTACTCTTTTTCCCCAGATCGTAGCATTAAGTATTTCTTGGCGAGCTATAAGATGATCAGATTTATAAGTAAGTATCTCTTGTAAAATATGAGCAACACCAAATCCTTCTAAAGCCCAAACTTCCATTTCTCCTACTCGTTGTCCCCCTTGCTTGGCTCTTCCTCTAACGGGTTGTTGTGTAACAAGTGAGTAGGGCCCAGTAGAACGTCCATGGATTTTCTCATCAACTTGATGAATTAATTTTAAGATATAGGACTTCCCTATTAGAACAGGTTGTTCGAAGGGGTCTCCTGTTCTTCCATCAAATATTCTGCTTTTTCCCGGGTACTCGGGTTCAAATACCCATGGATTTTTTGTTTGTTTACTGGCTTCATATAATTCTGAAAACACAAGTTTTCTTGAAGCCTCTTGCTCATATCTCTCATCAAAGGGTGCTATTCTATAATGTTTCTTTAGCAGATCCCCGGCTAATCCGAGCGAGCTTTCAAATATTTGTCCCACATTCATTCGTGAGGGTACTCCTAAGGGATTGAAGACCATATCAACAGGTGTTCCATCTTGCAAATAGGGCATATCTTGCCTGGGCAAAATTTTGGAAATGATCCCCTTATTCCCGTGTCTTCCGGCTACTTTATCCCCAACTTTGATTTCGCGTTTCTGTAAAATATATACACGAACCATTATGTCTAGGGGGTCCCTCTGGATCCATTTCACATCGATAACGCGCCCTCTTCCACCTATAGGTAGTTTGAGAGAAGTTTCTTTTGAAGTGGATACCTCAAGGCCAAATATGGCCCGTAATAACCCAGCTTCCGCGATATACGACGATTCGCTCGCTATCTGAGGCGTTAATTTACCTACTAAAATATCGCCAGTTTCTACCCAGGATCCCAACCTAACAACTCCATTTCTGTCCAAATTGCGGAGTAAATGTTCTTCTAGATGTGGTATTTCTTTAGTAATTTTTTCAGCGGAGCCTTGGCTTGTCGTATCCGTCTGAATTTCATATTTTCGGATGTGAAAAGAAGTATAAATATCCTCATATACCAAACGTTCGCTAATTAGTACTGCGTCTTCAAAATTGTAACCTTCCCATGGCATATAAGCTACTAATACGTTTTTTCCTAAAGCAAGTTCCCCACCAACTGTAGCAGCTCCCTCCGCTAAAATTTGTCCTTTTTTAATGGATTTACCCCGCAGAACCCGAGGTTTTTGGTGCATACAAGTATTTTTGTTAGAGCGCCGATGGGTAACTAAAGGAATACTTATAGTCTTCCCACTACTTGATAAAAGGATCTTGTGACTATCAGTAGAAATGATCTTTCCCTCGCGTTCGGCTATAACGGAAACCCTCGAATCTAGAGCTGTTTGGCGTTCCAATCCAGTTCCAACAATGCACTTCTCGGACCGAGAAAGCGGAACTGCTTGGCGCTGCATATTAGAACTCATTAAAGCCCGATTCGCATCATTATGCTCAATAAAAGGAATGAGAGAACCTCCAATAGAAAAATATTGGAAAGGAAAAATACTTCTAACATGAATCTGTTCCCATGCAATAGTCAGGAATTCTTGACGGTATCTAGCTGGAACAACCTGTTCTTCCTGAATACCCTGATTCAAGGACAAAGAATTTCCTGCTGCTATCATATAATATTCATCTCTATTTGGTGATAAATAAACCACCTGTCTCTCTTTTTTTTCTTTTGCTTTCTCAGATATTTCATAAAAGGGACTCTCTATGGACCCCCACCAGTGGTCAATTCTCGCATGAATAGCTAAGGATCCAGTAAGTCCAACATTGATTCCTTCGGACGTGTCAATTGGACAAATACGCCCATAGTGACTCGGATGAATATCTCGGCTCCGAAAACTTGCAGTTCTCCCCGTCAATCCTCCAGGACCCAAACAACTCACTTTTCGCCCATGAACAGTTTGTGTCAATGGATTGGTTTGATCAAAAACTTGAGATAAGGGGTATGTGCCAAAAAAGGTCTCATAAGTAGTTATTAATAAAATCGAAGTTGAAGTTGGAGTTACCAAAGTTTGTGGAGTCGGTTTCGATTGACGTATGAATACTCTACGGATAGTTTTTTGAACCGCATGTTGTAAACGACCAAGAGCCAGTCCGAATTGATCTTGTAACAGATCCGCAACCGAACGAATACGTTTATTTTTCAAGTGATTCATATCGTCATCGTCAAGTATACCCGTTCCAAATTTCATTCCAATCAAATGATCCGTAGCGGCCAATACATCTCGTGGTAACAAGAATGTATTGTTCTGAGGTATATCAAGATTCAGTCTCCGATTCATATTTCGTCGACCAATCCTTCCTAATTCACATTTTTGTTGAAAAAATTTCTTTTGTAATTCCTCACATAAGGACTCCGAAAATACCAGGTCCCCACCTACACAAGCAAATTGTTGATAAAACTCCAAAATAGCTTTTTCTTTTGACTCAATCCTCTTCTTCTCCTTAGCATTCGGGAAAGATAAGAAAATTTCAGGGTAGGAAACATTATCTAGAATTTCTTTTAGATTCGAACCCATAGCTGATGATAGAACTAGAATAGATATCTTTTGTTTTCTACTCACGCGAGCCCATATCCTTTCTTTTTTATCAATTGCTAATTCCGATCTTCCTCCCCAATCTGATATTATAGTCCCAGTGTAGATAGAAATTCCCTTATGGTCTAATTCCGAGCGGTAGTAAATACCAGGACTTAGCAATATTTGATTGATCACAATTCGGTATATTCCATTTATTATAAAGGTTCCTAAGGAATTCATTATAGGAATGTTTCCAATAGAAATGGTTTGCTTTTGCACATCGAAACCAAAAATTAATCTCGCAGATACATATAATTCGGAAGAATAGGTGAGTGATTCATACACAGCATCCCTTTCTTTTATCGAGGGTTCTAGCAATTGATATCCTTTCGCAAATAATTGAAATGCAATTTCGTGATCTGGATCTTTAATTGTTGGAAACTTCTCAAGTTCTTCTGCCAAGCCTTGATTAATGAACCTACAAAATCCCTCGAATTGGATCTGACTAAATCCGGGTATTGTGGACATTCCCTCATTTCCATTCCGGAGCATCTTAATCTTAAGTTTCCTGTTTATCGAAGAAAAATTCCATTATCAGCTCACTCTTCATCAATCCCTATGGATCGATCTAGCAATTATGGAATCCATATTCTGTTTACTGAATCACATGAAATTCTAGGGAACTCCACATACATATTTCATATATGTATTTCATACATATGAATAGAGACAATTTCGACGAAAGTTCGAATTTGCCAGGGGTACAAATCGAATGAAAATGAATTGATAAAACATTCCTAGAAAAAAATTCTGCCACTTACACTTTATGATACTAATCAGATTGGATGGCAAAGATTTCTCATTTTATCTCCTTTCTATGAATGGGATAAAGCCATAATATAATAATTTATAAGCACTAGAAAATTTGACTTCAGTTCGATTTAGAATAGCACGCTTAGTTTAATTTCAAAAAAGAATAAGAATTTGAGGGTTCTTTTTTGTTTCGTAGTAGTAGAATTGCTAGAAAATATAGGATTTCATTGTAGAATCCTAAAATAAAGTAAGTCCTTTTTTTAAGTACATGCCAATCTAGTTATCCACCTCTCCACATATCCCTGCTTTTATCGTAATTTCACTTGGGTGGGCCAAGATGGTCAGGTCATACTCTATATCAGACCAAATTTCTTTTTTTTATTCAAGATATTTAATGCAATGAAAAATTAAAGCACGATTCCCCATAGAGATATGTACATAAGGGGGATCCATGGATAATAATGCTGTTATGGATAATAATGCTGTTCGGACCTGTAGTTTACCTATACACGGATTAGGCATAAATCCATTCTATTTTATTATGCCATTAAAAGGAAGGGGGGAGAGAATACCGATTTAAGAGTCGTTCACTACTGCAATTCAAAAAAAAAATAGAATTCTAGTTAATGGTTCCAATTTGTTCTGAATTTTGCAGCCTGTGACTGGAAATCCACTTTTTCTCTTTTTTCATCTCAATAGAAAGAAAAGGGAAGTTTTCTAGTGTTAGCAATGTTTGTTTTAAGATAGAATCCATCGAGGAGAATAATCGAAACTGGATTCAAAAAAAGCAGGAATAGATTTTTTGAAAAAGATTGGAAAAAAGTAAGTAGAATTAGATTCAAGATAAAAGAAAGGAGGTTTTAGTAAGAAAACCTGGATGAATACTTGCTCTTTTCTCTATTTTAGATCGGATTTTTTGGCGGCATGGCCAAGCGGTAAGGCAGGGGACTGCAAATCCTTTATCCCCAGTTCAAATCTGGGTGCCGCCTGATCAATAAAATACTTAGGCTTATAGTACTGATCGAACTCAACAAATTCGTACCCTGCATAAGTTGGGGCAAGAGAGTAACTAGGCCTGGCGATACTGGATTTTGAGAATCCATAGTTCTATCCTCAAACTAGGGTTTGTTTTGTCGGTAGTGGCCCAAACGGCTACCAATAAGGATGAGGTTGCGTTTCCTTATTCTTTTATTAATTTTAATTGATTCTTAATTGATTCGATTCGAGAATTAAAAATTACAAGGCTAAGATGTCAGAAATCTTGATATCCAAAGGGCCCCTAAGGGGCATTCTTTTTTTTTTTCAATCTAAGATTGAAGAAGGGACTCCACGAAGGAATATCAAGACTTCCTAATTATCATACATTTTATTTATCATACATCTTATGCTACCTACATACACTAAAGTAAGGGCTACTGATTCTGTCGAGAATCAGATTGAATAGGCTGATCAAAAATCAATTTCGGAGTTGTGGATAAAGTCTCCTCATTCTTTCATAGAATGATAGAAGGGCTGTAGGGTTTAGGTTAAAAATAAACATAGGCAAGGTAGGTATCCAATAAATATTTATCTATCCTAATTTTATGGTATATTCTGACGTCCTTTGCTTATAAAAAAAGGGTAACAAAAGGAAGAAAAAATCTTCCTATTCCCGCGTCTTCTATTCAGGACATCATCCCCGTACTCTTTTTTAAGGAAAAGGGCTATGTATCGTATTTATACTTAATGCTCTCCAATTCTACCAGAAATCCTATAAGAATTTGTTAGGAGTAAATTCCTTGAACTGATTCATCCATAGCGTTAGGGCAGAATCCCTTTTTGACTCTGTACCCTTGATTCCACTATGATTATTGATCAATAGTAGAATAATTCCTTCATAGAAATAGGAGACATAATTTACATGGATATAGTAAGTCTCGCTTGGGCTGCTTTAATGGTAGTCTTTACATTTTCTCTTTCACTAGTAGTATGGGGGAGGAGTGGACTCTAGGGATACTACTAATTGATTGAGTAGTCGAATTGTTGTATCAACTTTTTTCTTTAATTGATCGTTTTGCATTAATCATTTTGCCAAACTTTATTCTTTCTCTCTTTCTTTAGTTTTGTTTCACTCCTGTACCTGTAAGAAACTCTTGTAAGAAAGAGTCGTTCTATTCTACTATATAGAAATAGAAAGAGCGATTACAGCAATTCAAAATTTCTACTAGAAGTGACGAATGGTTAAAAAAGTTCTATACATAAGAAAATTAGACTTTCTTCCACGGAGCTATTCACAACATATCGCACACTTTCCATTTGTTTTATATTCTTTTCTTATTCTTAGAATAATTTTTATGCTCTTTTGAAGCATCTCGCCGCATGTTTAAGCATGAAAGATTCGCTGGTTTTTTCCTTTTACTTTTTTTCTTTTACTTTTTACTATAGTCTATTCTCATATTATTTTTCTCTCCCTCCATGGATTCTTTCGTGAAGAATTGTCTTCGATTTTTTTATTTTGACTTGATTGAAATTAAGTGGATGCAGTGAAAAAAGAAATTGAATTAGACTACTATTTCAATCTACTAATCTATTCTATGTAGATTCAAGATAATATAATAGAAAGACTCTAAAGTGTCGTAGAAAAAACTATATGTAGTTCTTTCTACCACACTTTATGATTCCAACCAGATCCTTTCATTTAAGACTTGGATTTTTATTTTATTTAATCCCTTTTTCATTTCTTCAATGATTAATTGGAATTCCAATTAATCATTTTGGCTGACTGTTTTTACATAAATAATAAGTAAAAAGGCAGTAGGAACTAGAATAAACAGTGCAGTAGCAATAAATGCGAGAATATTGACTTCCATAACCTCTTTATTTTTTTCACAATAACTCGGGATGTAATCCCATGGAGAGGAAAAAGGGGTATCCTGTAAATTCAAGGGGAGGACTTGCATTCTGATAATACTGAATCAATTCAATATTATGAATATCGGATCTATCAAATCAATTCATGGTTGAGAGTGGAATAGTATAACATAGGAAGATCCACTTTTTCTTTTCTATATCTATAACCCACGATCTTTCTTATCTTATCCAATTTCCCTTCCTTTTTCTTATAGTTATACATACAATTATGTATGTATGTATTATATGACCGACTTTCTATGGGTCACATAGACATCCAAATAAGCAGTAGAAGTAGAAGTGAGATGGAGAAAAGAGGGCTTAAATAAAAAAAAATCGAATATTTTAATTAATTTAGGAAAAAGGGCGTTTGCTTTGCTTGGTTTTTCTTTTATTTTATTAAGTTACTATCAATATCCACTTTTGGGGTCTAAAGATGAGAACAGATCCATAAAATAAGGAGTCCGCAAATGGAATGAAAATGAGATAGATTCTTTCCAATTAGTCATTGAACATACACAAACAAAGTTGGAACTACAAAATGGAGGGGGCCTGGTTTAATCCAAAAAGTAAAGTACTAATTATATTCAATTAAATTCACTGTCTATGTCTAAGAAAAAACGAATACGATTTATGTATGGATTTCGGTAAAATACCGGTACTCTATTCCATAAGAGTCGAATAGGAAGTTAAGATGAGGATGGTATCATCATAAGGATAGAGTAATATCCTAAATTATACTAATCCAAGTATGATATGTATGTCTTTCCTTATCAACCGGGAGTAGTGAAAAAAAAAATTCCTATAGGCCTCCCCTCCCTCTTTAATGAGAAATGCGAAATAAAAAAAGTGAAATAAGGGTGCCCCATAGGTATTTGATCTTCTCTCCTGCCCCCCCTTTTTCATGGAAAAAGGAAAGATGAATTTCTCCATTCATTGAACCCTAGTTCGGGACTGACGGGGCTCGAACCCGCAGCTTCCGCCTTGACAGGGCGGTGCTCTGACCAATTGAACTACAATCCCCGCGGGGTGTATGGCATACCTATTCTTAAATAGAACCATAAGAAGATTCGATTCGCCTGTCGTACTCTAAGAAATAGACGAATCATATACTACATACCCACATATCATATGTGGGTATAGTGAGAGTGACATAACTAGTATGTCGCGATTTTTTATCGCTAAAAATGGATGATAATCCACCTTTCATTTCAATAAGAAAAACTCTTTTGTTTGTAAAAAAGGAATGAGAGAGATATGGATTAGAAAGAAATTTCCCCCTTTCGCTTTATCCTTTATTTCTATGGATCAGACATTTTATTTTATGGAAGAAAAACAAATGGATTTAGTTCATATTCACGAAGCCCTAGATTTTTGGGCCGAGCTGGATTTGAACCAGCGTAGACATATCGTCAACGAATTTACAGTCCGTCCCCATTAACCGCTCGGGCATCGACCCAGGAAGAATTTATTCTAGGGTTTTTTAGAATCTATGATTAACCTCCTTTCATAATACTCCCTACCCCCAGGGGAAGTCGAATCCCCGCTGCCTCCTTGAAAGAGAGATGTCCTGAACCACTAGACGATAGGGGCATCACTTCACTAGACGATAGGGCCATATACAACCGCTCGTCATTATACTATAATGATAGTATGAGCAGTTTTTTGGAATTGTCAATATACTCGAAGAGTATAACTAGATCCAAAGCAAAGAGTCTTTCCTACTTTTCTGTTATGCTTTCATAGGATTTTTTTTAGTTGATGGTTAGGTTAATTCACGGATCATTCCCTACTTTTTAGGGAAATTCATTTAAAGGGTATAGAATAAGAATAGATTAATAAAAGGGATTCTAGATTAGTTCAGTACAGGTAGTGATTTGATTGATCTAACAGGAAAAAGAGTCCAATTTGATTTCTTTTTTGTAATTTCCACCCCGTGCTTCGTTTAGCGTTCAGACCAAAAATGCATGCATCCCACACTAAGTCATAAAATTCAAGAAAAAATAGAGAAATTTTCAAAAACAAAGAAAAAAAAGTGAATAAATAATAAATTTAGTAGAAAAGTACTTTATCGGATTCGAACCGATGACTTACGTCTTACCATGGCATTACTCTACCACCAAATAAAAAGCCCTTTATCGGATTTGAACCGATGACTTATGCCTTACCATGGCATTACTCTACCACTGAGTTAAAAGGGCTTTTTATTCAATTCAAAAATTAGCCACTTTGATTTCTCATTATGAGTCTACTGCATAATGTACATAATATATGTATATATAGAGATATATGTAGAGATTATATATGTATATATCGAGATATAGAAGTTTATTCATGGCGAGGTTCAAAATCTTGAGAGTTCAAAATCTTGAGAAATTCATGAAAAATAAGAAAATCTTTCATATTCTCTCTTATCACTTGCACAAAGTAGAGATTTTTTTATTTTTTTATATAAAAAAATACATATAATAAAATACGTGAAGAGAGAGTTGACACAATAAAAAATTATTATTAGTATCCGATATACTTGAAGAGGGTAAGTTCATAGGTATGTAAACATGATCTCGGACGACTCACCAAACCAAAGCCCAGAAGTTCTATTTTTTAGAAGAGGAGAACAAATATGTATCAATTGTTGAATCGGATACAACAATGGGCAAAAAAAAAAAGGCCAAAGGGGCAATAAGAGCTGCTGTTAAAAAAACGGTAGACTTTGTTTTTTTTTATCTTTAGGCTATTGACTTTTCACGTGCTCAGAACGTTCTGCAGAATTAGGGACTTTTTTCTTCTATTGGCTGATCTTATGATGAGAACTTTCTCCATTTATGTTTTATTTCTTCTAATTCTAATTGGGTAGGGTATAAAGGAATTCGCGCTCTTCATATACCCATATGGTTGGGTATTAATTTTCAGTGATATACTTCTTGTCTGTTTTGGTGAGAAATTGAAACTATTTTTAACAGGCATCTCTTAGAAAAACCTTCGAGTTCAAAACTTTTCAATTTTTCTTAAAAAGTTTTGGACGGATTTGTTGAAGCGATTTTTAACAGGTACCCCTTCCAAGGAAGGGGGGTACTTGAATATTCTCAAGGGATTATGGTTGGTGCATTTTGAACAAACTATGTTGGAGTTTTAGCAACAATTTGCTTGTAAAAAGTGGGCAGTCGAATTTATACTGCAGAGTATAAAAATTATTCTACTGCCTGCCCAACAAAAAATAATAAACCATACCCTACATACCTAACTCCTCCTGGCTATGGGTTTTCTGTTTCCGAAGATTAGGAAAAAAGGAGGATTCTGGAACCCTAAAGGTTCGATGGTATATGGATATGGAAAATATAAGATTCCCGATCCTAGCGGGAAAAGGAAGGGAACAGATACCCAATATGATTCTTGGGAGGAACATTTGGTAATGGTCTTGGTCCTCTATGCTCTTTTTTATGTGTTCTTAGTTCTATTCATCTTCTTTGATTCTTTTAAACAAGAATCTAATAAACTAGAATTGAGTGGAAAAGAGGAGAAGAAATTGGTAAATGGAGAGGATCGACTAACCAGAGACATTTAGGATCTTCTTTACATCAGGTAAATCCGTCGGGTCCTGTCCGCTTCTCCGTTTAAGTTACGACTCTTTGTTTCTTGCTTCTCTCAAGCCATAGGGAAAGTCTATGATGAATTTTTAAAATGCATCTCACTCTTTCTCTAGGGCTCGGACTTCATGATAAGTGGGGGAAGAAAGAAAACATCTTCCCCAATTTCTTTGTTCAGAATTGAACAAAAAAGAAAAGGAAGAAAGGGATTTATGGGGGCAGTGCTGCTCCCTATATCTCCTAGTGTATATTGTAGGAATAATCAAACTATTCCTTAGAGCAGTCTGGCACACTTACGTCCTCGCAAAACAAATAATGATCATTGTAGTCGTAACCGTAGAATACGAACCTAATCGAAATGCATACATTTGTCTCATACACTATGGGGATGGTGAGAAGAGATATATTTTACATCCCAGAGGGGCTATCTAAACCCTAAAGCTAAAGTAAAGGCCCGCGATCGAAGTACCAACAGCTCACTGTCATGAACCTTCTCCATTTGATTCAATAAGGGGGAATTAGCCTCCTTCTCGAATGGCTACCCTTGACAAAGGGTAGCGTTGGTATCATAATCTACATGTAGCGGGTATAGTTTAGTGGTAAAAGTGTGATTCGTTCTATTAATAACTGAATTTGAAATGATATACTTAAGGCGTCCTTAAGTTTTTTATATTCCGATGAAAACTTTAGTTCTTATAAAGGATTTAATCCTTTTCCTCTCAATAGCATATTGAGGAAGAATATACATTCTCGCGATTTGTACCCAAAAACTAATTGAAATTGCATCCAAAATACAAATTGGATTATGAGTACAGAGTCGCGAAGCATAATTTTGCATTGGATTAAGTATTCCAATTTTTAAAATATGAGTAAAGGATCTATGGATGAAGATACAAAAAAGTTTATTTCCAATCGTAACTAAATCTTCTTTTGTTAAAAAAGGAAATGGAAGCCAAATAGCTAAAAAATGGTAGTTTTGGTTTACTAGAACCATCAGCATATTGTTTCAGCTCGGTGGAAACCTAATTCTTTTCCTCAGGATCTCTTGAATGAAATTAGGGAACGAAGTAAGTAGATTAGATAGATTTAGTAGAATTTCTATCTCCTACTCTATAGGGATCATCTAGAAAGCGGAGAGCTTTGGTTCCATTCAGATAGAAAAGCTGACATAGATGTTAAGTGGTGAGAATATCCATAAAGGAGCCGAATGAAATCAAAATTTCATGTTCGGTTTTGAATTAGAGACGTTAAAACTAATCAACCAACGTCGACTATAACCCCTAGCCTTCCAAGCTAACGATGCGGGTTCGATTCCCGCTACCCGCTCCATTCTGTATAAAAGGACTATTCTATTTGTCTAGACATGGTAGAGTCCTGTATTCAACCTTTTTCGTCCACCAGTTTCCGTCCCTCCAGAGCGGAGTAGAGCAGTTTGGTAGCTCACGAGGCTCATAACCTTGAGGTCACGGGTTCGATTCCCGTCTCCGCACTTAGCAGTCTGTATAAAAGGACTATTCTATTTGTATAGAGTAGAGGGCTGGGCGGTATCCAACCCTTTTTTATTCATTAGTTCCCGGCCCTAAAGGGCCAAATGGAGCAGTTTGCGAAGTCACTTGCCCCTACAAGAAGAACTCTCAAGGCTCCTTCCTACCCTGCAGAAAAGAAAAAAGAAATGAAAGAAAGGCACAGTCTACCTCCCTTCCCTTTAAAAGGAGTTTGCCAGTTGTTTGTCTCGGTGAATCCCCAATTTAGGGAGCCCTGTTGGCGAGTTCGATTCCCGCCTCCGGAGCCCCTTTTTTTGAGTGGGGTGCAAAAGAAGGGTAAGATAGTAAGGGATACGGTACTAGACTAACACCTACTTAATTTAATATAAGTAGTTAAGTAGTCAACTAGACTAAATTTTTTATCATAGTACCTTACTAAATTAAGCTGGCGAGCGGCGGGAATCGAACCCGTATCTTCTCCTTGGCAAGGAGATGTTTTACCATTGAACTACGCTCGCTACGGGATATATTTTATAGGGTATATCCGCCTGGGTCGACCGTCTATGTCTGGGTCGACCGTTTCATTTTCTATTATATTAGAGTTTTCTTTTTTTTAATTGTCTGTCAATCAATATTCTAATGGCAATGGAATTTCATAATAATGAAAGAGAAGAGGTAGCAATTCGGAACGCAAATTGCATTTTAATGCGTCTCACAATTCCAATTTTTTCGAAGAAATGGCCTTTTTATTTATTTTGTATCGGGCTACTAAATACTAAACAAATTTAAGAAATGAGAGAATTCAGAATAGCTACCAGAAAGACTAGTCCAATCCATAATGATGTACCGGAAAATACAACGTTTTTATTATTTGACCAACCATCAGGAGAAGCAAATACAAGGGGTA